AACCTGTGACATTTTGTACCCAAAACAAACGCGCTACCAAGCTGCGCTACATCCCTTTCAATTGGTCTACAGTGTCATTGTAGAGAATCCCTGTCTTCTTTTCCATAGTGCTATTTCTTTCCATAGTGTTATTTCTTCCATTGATATACACAATTTAGATTGCCATTTCTTCTTTTTGGGGCTCATATCATATAACAGTATAACATATAATAAAAGACTTATATACACGAGACGGTAAAAAGAAAATGAATATTTTTCAGCAATGCTCAGGAAGAAAGGGACGTATTTTTCTGTTTTAAGAAAAGAAAATCTTATCTACCGAATCATTGTACATTTCCATTTTAATTAGGGATTACCCCGTACAAATACAAGTGGTCCTTAACTACATATGCATCTGATCATAATCATATATGTATTGACGTTATGTATTACAATAAAGAAGGAGGATTTTCAATGCGAGATCTAAAAACATATCTTTCCGTGGCACCGGTACTAAGTACTCTATGGTTCGGGTCTTTAGCAGGTTTATTGATAGAGATCAATCGTTTATTTCCGGATGCGTTGACATTCCCTTTTTTTTCATTTTAGTTATTGACACGGGAAGGGTTGAAGAAGATTAGAGATACAATCAAATATCTGTAACTAATTCCTCTCCCCCTCTTTTTTTTCTTTTTAGAATTAGAATAAGGTAAGGGAGGAAAGAGAAAGAATAAAAGTGGATTCAGTCTCAGCGAAACTTGGATTCAGGCTTAAATTAATAATAGAGTGAGCATGGGAATGAAATGTGGGTCTAGGGCAACAGTATCATACAAGATACTTAAATAAGATACTGTACTGCAATTAGAAATATAGTTTGAAATCATTGTATTACTTATTATTTACTATTACTCTATTGATTGCAACGAAATCTTTCATAATTGGATTTCGAGTTAGCAACTTCTATTTTTTCTTTGTTCCTTTCTTATTCGCTTCAGATCGAAAAAATGGAAGAGTTGAGCGAATCAAAAATCAAAGGAGGTTCATGGCCAAGAGTAAAGATGTCCGAGTAACGGTTATTTTGGAATGTACCAGTTGTGTGCGAAACGGTGTTAATAAAGAATCAACGGGCATTTCCAGATATATTACTCAAAAGAATCGACACAATACGCCTAGTCGATTGGAATTGAGAAAATTCTGTCCCTATTGTTACAAACATACGATTCATGGGGAGATAAAGAAATAGATCGAACGAGGGTCTGTTTGTCACCCTTCCAAGGAACAGGAAAAATGATATATTATATATATAACATATATTTAATAATATAACTAAACCAAATCCTATTTCTGAATTCTAATTCATTTTTAATCCAATTGAATTGAAATAGAAATAGGATTTTCAGGGATAAGGAATAAACAAACCATGGATAAATCCAAGCGACCTTTTCTTAAATCCAAGCGATCTTTTCGTAGGCGTTTGCCCCCGATCCAATCGGGGGATCGAATTGATTATAGAAATATGAGTTTAATTAGTCGGTTTATTAGTGAACAAGGAAAAATATTATCTAGACGAGTGAATAGATTGACCTTGAAACAACAACGATTAATTACTATTGCTATAAAACAAGCTCGTATTTTATCTTTGTTACCTTTTCTTAATAACGAAAAACAGTTTGAAAGAACCGAGTCGACCGCTAGAACTACTGGTTTTCGGACCAGAAATAAATAGGCTTACTCTTCAATCGAATCAAAATTCCAACCCGAATTCAAACGCAGATGGATGTTTTGTTCGAAAAATCCAAGAATCTAGATTTGATTGTGTGTCGTAAGAAAAAAAAAAAGAATCACAGAATCGGGGAAGAATAAATCTTTTTTTTTATTGAGCGCGTTCGCTCATTTTGACGACCTTTTATCAATTTTTTATCATACTAATTTCGACTATACCTTCCCGGAGTTCATTCTCCGGGGAACATCATTTAAATTTTTCCGGTGGATTCCTTACAATCCCCTTCTTTTATGATCTCATTGGAAATCATATAAAGACAATTCCTATTTAATATAGCTATTTGTGCAAGTATTTTACGATTAAGAAGCAATTTCCTCTTGTACAGATCGTGTATTAATCTACTATAACTATAGGATGCCTTATTCTCGCGAATTACTGCATTTATCCGAGTGATCCACAAACGACGAAAATCTCTCTTTTGCCTATCTCTATCCCGATGAGCAGAAACCAAAGCTCTTATTTTCTGTTGAGTAATAGTTCGAGTAAGTCTTGAATGAGCCCCCCGAAAGCTTGATGCAAATAAACGAATTTTTGTTCTACGTTTACGAGCTACATATCCTCGTCTAATTCTGGTCATTGAATAAATGAAACTTTGATGAATAACTAATTGATTTCCGTTCTATCAGTTATTCTTTTCCTCTTTACTGGTCGATTAATAACAAAACGGATTCTTCCAATGTATAAAATAAAAATTCCAATGGCTTTTGCTACTATAACCTTCCCGACCACGATTTTTTTCTTTTTTTTAGGCATTTCGCCGCTAAATAATAAATTGATTGATACTAGGTATCAAAAAGAAAAAAAAAAACATAGTAAATAAAAATGGATAAAGAAATAGTGGTTCCGTCGTTTCTATGGTTACTTCTTAAACGGTGAGGTCCTCTCTATACACCGGAGCCCCTTCCTTCATTTAATCAATATTATTGGTAACTTGTACAGTTCACATCCTTTGGCTCTACCCATGAATTATTTAGTAATAGGTCTTTCACAATGAGATCTACCCATACAGTAACGGTATTTAATTATGAAATTTAGCTAGGTAGCTGACCCTGTTAGTCCGTTCTTGCAAGAGTAGGAACATCGTTGTTCTGCTTGTTAAATAGGATTTACCCCGCTTAATGGATAACCATTTTTTACCAATGGGGAATTGCTTCTCATCTTAAATTCAGGTGATTGGATTTGCACCAATGGAAACCATAAATTGCATACACAGGGATATAAGGGATCTTTTTATTTTTAGATAGTGAGTGGAATTCTTCCATTCTATCCTATTCATATTCTATCCTATTTACTGGTACTGATCATTGATACTGGAAAAATTCTTTCCTTTCTTGTGTACCAGCTCATGATCTGAACGCGTCGCACATACACCCTAGTACATGTTCCTCGGCGCTGAGGACATCCCCCAAGAGCGGGGGATTTCGTGACATTTCTTATTGGCTGTCTTGTGTTTCTAATAAGTTGTTTAATGGTTGGCATGCTGAATCATATACATAATAGGCTGGTTTAGATCGATCCTAACCGGATGATTATGAATTGCTTCTATTTATAGTTAATAGAATATGAAACGCGGTAAGAATATAAATAAAATCTCAATAAAATCACAGATTTGCGCGAAATCCCTGCTATTTTCATTCAACAGCTACAAGATCAACAATTCCATGAGCTTGGGCTTCTGTTGCTGACATAAAAACATCCCTTTCCATATCTTCGGATACAACCCATAAGGGTTTGCCCGTTCTTTGTACATAAACCCTTGTGATGGTTTCGCGCAGTTTTAGCAGTTCTTCCGCTTCCAGGATAAATTCTCCCGTTTGTGCCTCATAAAAAGAGCTAGCGGGTTGATGGATCATTACCCTGATGATAAATAAATGGTTCCTCTATCTTGCATGATGAGGTGAAAACAAAAGAATAAAATAACAAGAAAAAAAAGATAGAATTGAACAACCGTACAGGCATCTTTTGTGCAGTGCATACGGCTCTATAATGGAATTTACTTTTACCTTTCATCGAATAAAGAGAAAATATAGGATCTATCAGACCCAGATCGGTAAATGATCCAATTACCACCCTTCCTTTCGGGGGAGTTCAAAAATACTATGATGGTTCCGTTGCTTTATATATTTATTTCGTCTATGATTCAGCAATCCCAAAGTTTCTTTTTGAGCTAAGGAAAAAAGAATCTTTTAATTTTCGTACTATTTCATAACATAAATATTGTTAAAATCCTTTCGGTGTGAAAACAAAAAAGTTTGTGACGCTGAAATGAACTCCCGATAGATAAGATAAAATCGGAAATACCTTTTATCTCATACTACTCTTTCGATACATAATCTAATGCTTTGAAAAAAAAAATAAATTTCTCATATCGAATTCGAAGTGCCATGCTATTATTACTTCATATTCCTGCGAAGGCATAGTCTTTTTTTCTCTCAAATAAAAATAAAAAACTCAATGGCGCCAAGCGTGAGGGAATGCTAGACGTTTGGTAATTTCTCCTCCGACCAGGATAAAGGATCCCATTGAAGCGGCCAACCCCATGCATATTGTATGTACATCTGGTCGTACAAATTGCATGGTATCATAAATAGCTACTCCGGGTATTACCCATCCTCCGGGAGAGTTTATAAACAAATAAAGATCTTTGGTATCATCCTCTATACTGAGATATACCATAAGACCAATAAGTTGATTAGAGATCTCACTATCAACCTCTTGGCCTAAAAAAAGCAATCTTTCTCGATAAAGTCGGTTGATTAGGATAAATACTATCATACTATCCCTTAGGAACCGTACATGCACCTTTTGATGCATACGGTTCAAAAAAAGAAAATCGCGAAAAAAAGAATCAATGTGTAGATTCTAGCCCCCTTTATTTTTGCATAGTAGGCTCTGTCTAACTTTTAACGAAGGGACTTTTTCTTCCATTTTTCAAGAAAGATAAGTTTTAGCTCGTTTCCCTATAAATATAAAAAAATTCACTAAACTTATCGAACTAACTTTTCATTGATGTATTGTTTCATCGAGATCCAATCCAAATCACGATGTCATTTTCTTGTTCCTGAATGGGCCTCTTCAATTCTTTTAGGTTTATGCTCTACTCCAGGTAAAGATATGCCCGATTTCGATTTGCACATATAGGACAAATGCTTCCAAATACCACTTCTTTTTTTTTTTTTCAATTCATTTGATGTCTTCCGTAAAACATTCGATGTATTCATCATATTATTCGATTGAT